TTGGGGTATGGGTTTTATTTACCTTAGTGCTTTGGTGTAGTTTATGCTCTTCTATAATTCAATAGAATCGAACTATTGAAACTATAAACTTCAACCCTCTAGTTATTGATAGAACTATAAAAAATTTCTTTATTTTTTTTTCATAAAAGATTTATCATTTATATTTATATTATTTCCTAAAAGTTAAAAAATGTATTTTACCAATGAACAAAAAATAAGACCCGTTTTTATTATTTATTACTCAAAACTTGCACATTAATTCGGACAAAAAATTCCAGGCTTTTGTCGGTTGGGTTGAAAGAGACATATAAATGGTAAATTTATATATTCTAATAGATTTATATATTCTAATAGATTAATTCAGAGAAATTCAGATAAATAAGAAGTCAGAAAGTTACACAAAAAATTTTAAAAATAAATGAATAAATTAATTTCAACGATGTATTAATTTTAACTAAAGATCTCTTTTTTACCCTTCTTCAATATATATATTCATATTTATATTTATAATTTATATTTATATATAGAAATATATAGAAAAACGTCGATTATTGTAATTGTGACAAACAGGTTGATGGGGAAAAAAGACTCCCCCATCTCCAGAACAAGAAAATATACTAACAAAGGCTCACGTTTTGTATCTTGTCTTTATTCTTTTTTCAAAAGCTTTTTATAATTTACTAACCCCTAAACCGAAGAATTATTATACATATCCTAATAGCGAAGCGAGTTCTAGTTCATATTGATTAGCCACAAACAATAGGTTTGTTGATTTCCTATTAAGAATGAAATGGGCCTGTTTTTATATTCGGATTATTCCAATGTTTTATTTTATGACTTTTTTTGTCGCACAAAAAAACTTTTTGAGTTTCCGGTAGAAAGAGATTTACCTAATGACAACGCTTTTAAGGCTGCCCAATATCCCTTCCCTTTCCAAATATTTTTACGAATACGCTTTTTTGATAGAGAAGTACGTTTTTTTGGAACTGCCATTTAAAAATTAAGAGGTTACTCGTTGTTATAGTTGGATGTGAAAGACATCTATTGGTCAAAACGAATATATTCATTATATAGTTATTTTCTAGAGAATAATTAGATAATATAATATATATTATCTAGAGAAAACAAAAAAATATATATATATATAGATAAAAAATATGCGAAAATCGTACAAAATCTTACTATAAAAATATAATTAAATTTTTTTTTCTACATAAAATAGACCGAAGGATTTAAGAACCCTTTAAGAACCCATTGCCTAATGAAAAGCCTAATGAAAACTTTAATTTTTTCTATTAATTGGTCAAACTTGAGTAAAGAATACTTCGAAATTCCATTTTAAAATTCGAATCAAACTAGTAATTAAAGTAATGAATCCGTTAAAAGATACACGTTTTGTTAAAAAAAATCTTCGTTATTTTTTTATTAAATTTGATTTTATTTTACCCCCTTTTGATAATTACCCCCTTTTTTGATAAATATAAAAATAAATCTTTAAATCTTATAGAAAATATAAAATGTTAGATATTATAGCGTTTCCTATAAATGTTTTTTTATTGAAACGGAAACTAATCAATCAGTTTCATACTAAAACTAGTTAATGATTTGGAACAAACTGACTAAAAAGCGAGATTTGTACAAAAATTGTACCTTAGTCAATCCTATGATTCATATCGATTCATATCAGATTTCTTTTTAGTGTAATTTTTTATCATTAATTTATGAATATAAAGTGATTTAATAATAATGAAATTTTGTATTTTCGTTATTTTAAGAAAAATCTTAGTTATTAACTAAATTCGCTTTTTATGAGCAAGTAGGTCATATCATTTGCCCAATTGTAACTTCTTTATTTTAATATTTAATTTGGAAAGACCCAGATAATATATAAAATTCGAAAAATATCTTTAAGTTAGTACATCTCTTGATTTTTTTATTGACCCCTTTTGTTTTGAAATTGAAAGGGGGTAGGATCCGGTAAATCGGAAACAATCAATTAAGAATAAAAAACTTTTTTATGGAACAGACATATCAATATTCGTGGATAATACCTTTCCTTCCACTTCCAGTTCCTATGTTAATAGGAGCGGGACTTCTTCTTTTTCCGTCGGCAACAAAAAGTCTTCGCCGTATGTGGGCTTTTCAAAGTGTTTTTTTGTTAAGTATAGTCATGATTTTTTCGATCAATCTGTTTATTCAGCAAATAAATGGCAGTTCTATCTATCAATATGTATGGTCTTGGATCATTAATAATGATTTTTCTTTAGAATTCGGTTACTTGATCGACCCGCTTACTTCTATTATGTCAATATTAATCACTACTATTGGAATTATGGTTCTTATTTATAGTGATAATTATATGTCGTATGATCAAGGATATTTGAGATTTTATGCTTATATGAGTTTTTTCAGTACTTCTATGTTAGGATTAGTTACTAGTTCTAATTTGATACAAATTTATATTTTTTGGGAATTGGTAGGAATGTGTTCATATCTATTAATAGGGTTTTGGTTCACACGGCCTGTTGCTGCAAATGCTTGCCAAAAGGCATTTGTAACTAATCGTGTTGGGGATTTTGGTTTATTATTAGGAATTTTAGGTTTTTATTGGATAACAGGGAGTTTCGAATTTCGAGATTTATTCAAAATATTCAATAACTTGATTTCTAATAATAATAATGAAGTCAATTTTTTATTTGTTACTTTCTGTGCCGTTCTATTATTTTCCGGTGCGGTTGCTAAATCTGCACAATTTCCCCTTCATGTATGGTTACCGGATGCCATGGAGGGGCCTACTCCGATTTCGGCTCTTATACATGCTGCTACTATGGTAGCTGCAGGCATTTTTCTTGTAGCTCGGCTTATTCCTCTTTTCATAGTCATCCCTCACATAATGAATTTCATCTCTTTGGTAGGAGTAATAACAATATTATTCGGGGCTACTTTTGCCCTTGCTCAAAAAGACATTAAGAGAGGTTTAGCCTATTCCACAATGTCTCAATTGGGTTATATGATGTTAGCTCTAGGTATGGGGTCTTATCGAAGTGCTTTATTTCATTTGATTACTCATGCTTATTCGAAAGCATTATTATTTTTAGGATCCGGATCCGTTATTCATTCAATGGAAACTCTTGTTGGATATTCTCCAAATAAAAGTCAAAATATGGTTTATATGGGGGGTTTAACAAAACATATCCCAATTACCAAAACCGCTTTTTTATTAGGTACACTTTCTCTTTGTGGTATTCCGCCTCTTGCTTGTTTTTGGTCCAAAGATGAAATTCTTAATGATACTTGGTTGTATTCACCAATTTTCGCAATAATAGCTTGGTTTACAGCGGGATTAACCGCATTTTATATGTTTCGAATCTATTTACTTACTTTTGAAGGACATTTAAACGTTCATTTTCAAAATTATAGTGGCAAAAAGAATACTCCCTTCTATTCAATATCTCTATGGGGTAAAGAAGATTCAAAAAGAATTAACAAAAATTTTCGTTTATTAACGTTATTAACAATGAAAAATCATGATATTTTTTCTTTTTTTTCAAAAAAAACGTATCTAATTGATCAGAATGCAAGAAACATCACACAACCATTTATTACTATTACCCGTTTTGGAAATAATAAATTTTTTTTGTATCCTTATGAATCGGATAATACTATGTTATTTCCTATACTTGTATTGGTTCTATTTACGTTGTTCGTTGGATCCCTAGGAATTCCTTTCAACCAAGAAGGATTGTATTTGGACATATTATCAAAATGGTTAACTCCGTCTATAAACCTTTTACATCAAAATTTGAATAATTCAATAGATTGGTATGAATTTTTGAAAGATGCTATTTTTTCAGTTAGTATAGCTCTTTTTGGAATATTTATAGCCTTCTTTTTATATAAACCTGTTTATTCATCTTTGCAAAATTGGGACTTAATTAACTCTTTTGTTAAAACAGGTCCTAAAAGAATTCTTTTGGACAAAATAATAAATGGTATATATGATTGGTCATATAATCGTGGTTACATAGATGCTTTTTATGCAAGATTCCTTATTGGGGGAATAAGAGGATTGGCCAAGTTAACTTCTTTTTTTGATAGACGAGTAATTGATGGAATTACTAATGGAGTTGGTGTTTTGAGTTTCTTTGTAGGCGAAGGTATCAAATCTGTAGGTAGTGGGCGCATTTCTTCTTATCTTTTCTTGTATTTCTTTTTTGTAGCAATCCTTTTATTAATTTACTACTTTTTTTATTTATATATATAGTTTTTTTATATACTTTTTTTATTTATATATATAGTTTTTTTATATATTTATATTTTATATATATATATTTATATATTTTATATATTTATATTTTTCTAGATCCCTTTTTCTTGAACGTATATGATAATCCAACGGTAGGCCTTCATGAGCTGCGCCCGACAGGAATTCCAATTCGGTAATAAGTTTGTATGACCATCTAGGGACTTTTTTACTGATTTCTTTTATTACAAATTTTTGTTTTGTTTTTTGACCATTAGGGCTAGTTAGAATTGTATTCAATAAAAATTTGTAAAATTTGGCTCTTTTTTCTGAACCAATCCTTCCTTGTTCTTTTTCTGAAAATAAAGAGAGGCCCTTACAATTTAAACTCGATCCCGATTCTCTATCAAATTTACTGATTAAAGTAAATAAATGACGATTTTCCGTTGAAAAAGTTTTTTTATCAAATCGGTCTATTTTCTGTTCAACCTCTTGGTAATCAGTATCAGGAAGAAGGAGACTATGAATCTTATTAATTTCCATTGTCTCTATGAAATTTTCTAACGAAATTTTATTTATGATTGAAGGTGAAATTTTTTTTTTGATTGTTCCCCGATATAACCCATTCAAAATGGGATCATACATTTTAGGCAAGTAATATTTTCTAGTCTTATCATTACACAATCTAGTACTTTTTTCGAGTATATCTAGAGAAAAAAATCCCGTATCTAGAGCCTCAATTCTATTTAAAAACTCG